GATTTACAAATGATTATAGATTCTTCATTGGTAGAATGGAAAGAATTGGAGGAAGAGGAACCCACAGGGAATGAATGGGAAGATCGAAAAGTTGGAAGAAGAAAAGATTTTTTGCTTAGACGCATGGAATTGGCTAAGCATTTTATTCGAACAAATATAGAACCAAAATGGATGGTTTTGCGTCTATTACCAGTTCTTCCTCCTGAGTTGAGACCAATCTATCATATAGATGAGGATAAACTAGTGACCTCGGATATTAATGAAATCTATAGAAGAATTATCTATCGGAATAATACTCTTACAGATCTATTAACAACAAGTATAGCTACGCCAGAAGAATTAATAATATCTCAGGAAAAATTGCTACAAGAAGCCGTGGATGCACTTCTTGATAATGGAATCTGCGGACAACCAATGAGGGATGATCATAATAGAATTTACAAGTCGCTTTCAGATGTAATTGAAGGCAAAGAAGGAAGAGTTCGCGAGACTCTGCTTGGTAAACGGGTCGATTATTCAGGGCGGTCAGTGATTGTCGTGGGCCCTTCACTTTCATTACATCGATGTGGATTGCCTCGCGAAATTGCAATAGAACTTTTCCAGGCATTTGTAATTCGTGACCTAATTAGAAAACATCTTGCTTCGAACATAGGAGTTGCTAAGAGTCAAATTCGGAAAAAAAAAACCGTTGTATGGGAAATACTTCAGGAAATTCTGGATGACCATCCTGTATTGCTGAATAGAGCGCCTACTCTGCATAGATTAGGCATCCAGGCATTCCTGCCCGTTTTAGTGGAAGGGCGTGCTATTTGTTTACATCCATTAGTTTGTAAGGGCTTCAATGCAGACTTTGACGGGGATCAAATGGCTGTTCATGTGCCTTTATCTTTAGAGGCTCAAGCAGAGGCACGTTTACTTATGTTTTCTCATATGAATCTTTTGTCTCCAACTATTGGAGATCCCATTTCTGCACCAACTCAAGATATGCTTAGTGGACTTTATGTCTTAACGAGTGGAAATCGTCGGGGTATTTGTGTAAATAGGTATAATCCATGTAATCGTAGAAACTATCAAAATGAAGATAATAACTATAAGTATACAAAAAAAAAAGAACCCTTTTTTTGTAATGCCTATGATGCAATTGGAGCTTATCGGCAAAAACGAATCAATTTAGGTAGTCCTTTGTGGCTGCGGTGGCGACTAGATCAACGTGTTATTGCTGCAAGAGAAGCTCCTATCGAAATTCACTATGAATCTTTGGGGACCTATTATGAGATTTATGGACACTATCTAATAGTAAGAAGTATAAAAAAAGAAATTCTTTATATATATATTCGAACCACTCTTGGTCATATTTCTCTTTATCGAGAAATAGAAGAAGCCATACAGGGGTTTTGGCAGGGCTGTTGTAATTCTATGCTACCAGCGGGAATTCGAGTCTCGCCGGGTTAACTAGGACTAGAATTGCGGAATTTCTATGTGAATCAAGATCTATAAAAGGAAGTTTTCCAATCACTGACTCAAACCCATTGTCAAATTCTACTCAGCGCAACGCAATATGGAGGTACTGATGGCAGAACGGCCCACTCAGGTCTTTCACAATAAAGTGATAGACGGAACTGCCATGAAACGACTTATTAGTCGATTTATTGATCACTATGGAATAGGATATACATCACATATCCTGGATCAAGTAAAGACTCTGGGTTTCCGACAAGCTACCGCCGCATCCATTTCATTAGGAATTGATGATCTTTTAACAATACCTTCTAAAAGATGGCTAGTTCAAGACGCTGAACAACAAAGTTTTATTTTGGAAAAACACCATCATTATGGGAATGTACACGCGGTAGAAAAATTACGTCAATCGATCGAGATATGGTATGCCACAAGTGAATATTTGCGACAAGAAATGAATCCTAATTTTCGGATGACCGATCCTTTTAATCCAGTCCATATAATGTCTTTTTCGGGAGCCAGAGGAAATGCATCTCAGGTACATCAATTAGTAGGTATGAGAGGATTAATGTCGGATCCCCAAGGACAAATGATTGATTTACCCATTCAAAGCAATTTACGCGAAGGACTCTCTTTAACAGAATATATTATTTCTTGCTACGGAGCCCGTAAAGGAGTTGTGGATACCGCTATCCGAACATCAGATGCAGGATATCTCACGCGCAGACTTGTTGAAGTAGTGCAACACATTGTTGTACGTCGAACAGATTGTGGCACCGTTCGAGGTATTTCTGTAAGTCCTCGAAATGGAATGATGGCGGACAGGATTTTTATTCAAACATTAATTGGCCGTGTATTAGCAGATGATATATATATAGGTTCGCGATGCATTGCTACTAGAAATCAAGATATTGGGGTTGGACTTGTCAATAGATTCATAACTTTTAGAGCACAACCAATCTCTATTCGAACCCCCTTTACTTGTAGGAGTACATCTTGGATTTGTCAATTATGTTATGGCCGGAGTCCAGCTCATGACGACCTGGTCGAATTGGGAGAAGCTGTAGGTATTATTGCAGGTCAATCTATTGGAGAACCGGGCACTCAATTAACATTAAGAACTTTTCATACTGGCGGAGTATTCACAGGGGGTACTGCAGAACATGTGCGAGCCCCTTCTAATGGAAAAATAAAATTCAATGAGGATTTGGTTCATCCGACACGTACACGTCATGGACATCCTGCTTTTCTATGTTCTAGCGACTTGTATGTAACTATTGAGAGTGAAGATATTATACACAATGTGTGTATTCCCCCCAAAAGTTTTCTTTTAGTTCAAAACGATCAATATGTAGAATCAGAACAAGTCATTGCTGAGATTCGCGCGAGAACATCCACTTTGAATTTGAAAGAGAAGGTTCGAAAACATATTTATTCTGACTCAGAGGGCGAAATGCACTGGAATACCGATGTGTACCATGCACCTGAATTTACATATGGTAATATTCATCTCTTACCAAAAACAAGTCATTTATGGATATTATTAGGGGAGCCCTGGAGATCTAGTCTAGGCCCCTGTTCGATCCACAAGGATCAAGATCAAATGAACGCTTATTCTCTTTCTGTTAAGCGAAGAGATATTTCTAACCCCTCAGTAACTAATAATCAAGCGAGACACAAAAATTTTAGTTCGTATTTTTCTGGTAAAAATCAAAAAGGAGATAGGATTCCTGATTATTCAGAACTTAATCGAATCACATGTATAGGTCGTTGTAATCTCAGATATCCGGGCATTCTCGACGGGAATTCTGATTTATTGGCAAAGAGGCGAAGAAATAGAGTCATCATCCCACTCGACTCGATTCAAGAAGGCGAGAACCAACAAATACCTTCTTCAGGTATCTCAATTGAAATCCCCAGAAATGGTATTCTCCGTAGAAATAGTATTCTTGCTTATTTCGATGATCCTCGATATATAAGAAAGAGCTCGGGACTTACTAAATATGAGACTAGAGAACTGAATTCAATCGTTAACGAAGAGGATTTGATTGAGTACCGAGGAGTCAAGGTATTTTGGCCAAAATACCAAAAGGAAGTAAATCCATTTTTTTTTATTCCCGTGGAAGTCCACATTTTGGCCGAATCTTCTTCCATAATGGTACGGCACAATAGTATTATTGGGGTAGATACACAAATCACTTTAAATAGAAGAAGTCGGGTAGGTGGATTGGTTCGAGTGAAGAAAAAAGCAGAAAAAATTAAACTGATAATCTTTTCTGGAGATATCCATTTTCCTGGAAAGACAAATAAGGCATTCCGATTGATACCACCAGGAGGGGGAAAACAAAATTCCAAAGAATACAAAAAATTGAAAAATTGGCTCTATATCCAACGAATGAAACTTTCCAGGTATGAAAAAAAGTATTTTGTTTTGGTTCAACCTGTAGTCCCATATAAAAAAACGGATGGTATAAATTTAGGAAGACTTTTCCCGGCGGATCTCTTGCAGGAAAGTGATAATCTACAACTTCAAGTTGTCAATTATATACTTTATTACGACCCAATTCTTGAAATTTGGGACACAAGTATTCAATTAGTTCGGACTTGTTTAGTGTTGAATTGGGACCAAGACAAAAAGATCGAAAAGGCCTGTGCTTCCTTTGTTGAAATAAGGACAAATGGTTTGATTAGAGATTTTCTAAGAATCGACTTAGCAAAGTCACCTATTTCATATACCGAAAAAAGGAACGATTTGCCGGGTTCAGGATTGATCTCTGAGAATGGATCAGATCGCGCTAATGTCAATCCGTTTTCTTCCATTTCTTCCTATTCCAAGGCAAGGATTCAAGAATCCCTTAATCCAAATCAAGGAACTATTCAGACATTGTTGAATCGAAATAAGGAATCTCAATCTTTGATCATTTTGTCATCATCCAATTGTTATCGAATAGGCCCATTCAATGATGTAAAATCTCCCAATGTGATAAAAGAATCAATCAAAAAGGACCCCCTAATTCCAATTAGGAATTCGTTGGGCCCCTTAGGAACAGGCTTTCCAATTTATAATTTCGATTTATTTTCCCATTTAATAACCCATAATCAGATCTTGGTAACTAACTATTTGCAACTTGACAATTTAAAACAGATTTTTCAAATACTTAAATATTATTTACTGGATGAAAATGGTAAAATTTATAATCCCTATTCATGCAGTAACATCATTTTGAATCCATTCAATTTGAATTGGTATTTTCTCCATTACAATTATTGTGAAGAAACATCTACAATCGTTAGTCTTGGGCAGTTTCTTTGTGAAAATGTATGTATAGCTAAAAAAGGACCGCATTTAAAATCAGGTCAAGTTATAATTCTTCAAGTTGACTCTGTGGTAATACGATCAGCTAAACCTTATTTGGCTACTCCAGGAGCAACTGTTCATGGACATTATGGGGAAATCCTTTACGAAGGAGATACACTAGTTACGTTTATATATGAAAAATCAAGATCTGGTGATATAACGCAAGGTCTTCCAAAAGTGGAAC